TATCTATACATTTTTTTAGAGATTAGACGAAATAAAATAATTGAAGTTTAACCAGCCAGAATAATGGAGGTTTCATTCATATCTTATTATGGATGGTATAAATAACAAAATCAAATTTATAAATACAATAATATAGCTATTCATTGAGAATCTCAATTTTGAATGATACTTATTTCGTATGAGCCAATAGGATGAAAAAGGTCTGCATCATTAACTATGTAAGATACACAGTAAGATACACATCAACATCAATTATATATCTGGCTCCGCAAAATAAAAAGCACGATCAAAGAAATGAAGAAAATAGAAATACCAAAAAAATACAAAAAAACGGACCGGATTTTTTTCTAATATATCTGAGATGAATTTTTACTATTCCCAACCTCTGAATTCACCTAGATTCCACTTTTTGGTCTTTCAACCAACAAATTTAACCGTTTGAATATTAGAGAATATCTGCGGACACCTAGATAAATTATGTATGATAATCAAGACCACTAAAAAATATATATCTATTTAATAAATATATATCTATTCCCAAAATTCATTAAAATGAATATGGGAATAGATACTCATACAAAGGAATCGCCGGGAACCAGATTTGAACTGGTGACACGAGGATTTTCAGTCCTCTGCTCTACCGGCTGAGCTATCCCGACCATTCTTGACGCACTATCCTCATTTTAAGAAATTAGTTGAGTCTATGTCAACTAAATAAAAAAAAAAGAGGATCTAGGATAAAAAATTAGAGAATAATAGGGGCTTTTGGGGATAGAGGGACTTGAACCCTCACGATTTCTAAAGTCGACGGATTTTCCTCTTACTAAAAATTTCATTGGTGTCGGTATTGACATGTAGAATGGGACTCTATCTTTATTCTCGTCTGATTAATCATTTCTTCAAAAGATCCATCAGACTATGTTGGAGTGACTGATTTGATCAATGAATATTACATTTTTTCTTCAAGTTGGAATTCATTTCATTCCCATCTTTTGTGATCGAAATCGAATCGAAATATTTCCAAATATAAGTTTGTAATTTTCATTAATCAACTGAAATAGTATTTCAGTAAATATATATAAACATATATATGTTTATCCTTGATCCTTTCTGGAATTTTGATAGAAGGATCCATTTCCTACTGCGAAAGGAAATGTTAATGTTGTCAACTCCATTTGTTAGAACAGCTTCCATTGAGTCTCTGCACCTATCCTTTTTTGTTTAATTTTAACTTTCTGAACTTTTATTTTTTTGTTTTCGGAAAGCAGGATTTGGCTCAGGATTGCCCATTGTGAATTCCAGGGTTTCTCTGAATTTGAAAGTTTTCACTTGGTAAGTTTCCATACCAAGGCTCAATCTAATTAAGTCCGTAGCGTCTACCAATTTCGCCATATCCCCCTTTTTTTCTTTGAGATTGGGATCTCATTAGGATGTTTTTTCATTTGTATTATGAGAATGTAATACCTATTCCCATTTTGAAAAAAAAAAAGTTTCCTTCTATCATTGTTTAATTGATTTTCTTTCGTCTATATTGGATAGCCATATTTGGTCGAATCAGAAATGATTCTATTATCTCTGTATTCGCAATTCAATATAGAGAGATATATACCACATATCTATCTCTTTTTTATCTCCCCCCTTCTATCATTTTTTGATAGAATTTGTAATACTCGAACGTTCGATTCTTTTTCTTTTTTCCTTAGAGCGGACAGATACCGACCCTATCATAATAATATAATAAAAAAAACTAAAAGCAAAAATCCATTTATTAATATTAATTTCGAATTCGATAGAAATATCGAATTTCTAATTACTTAATTTATATATTTTAATTTAATTTCTTTTGATAATCCATCCAATTTTTTAGAATTCTAATGTAGAATTCTATTCTATACATTATATTAATTATATTATTTTTTTTTTATTTTATTAATTAAATTATTATATAAATCTATTATTTAATAAAAATTATCTATTATTTAATATAAATTACTTTGTCCTGTAATCTCATTATTCATTATAATAAGAATATTAGATTATAGTATTCTTTTCAATTTGAAATCTAATCTACTACTATTAGTAATTATTTCAAAGATTGAAATAAAGATTTGTATTTGAAATAGTCTATTATATTTATATTATATTTATATATATTGAAAATAGAAATAGAAGGTATTCTAGTTCTACAATTCTTAAATTATATTAATTATTATATTAATATATAATATATATTATACAAAAAATTGATTATTAAATAAAAGATCATAGAATAGAAGAGATATAATAAATAAGAATTATGTGTTAGATGTAAATATTTTATTTATTATTTAATATATATTTATCTATATCTATTATATTATATTGAATTTTTAGAGATGAAAACTATGTTATGAAGAGCTAATAAAAAAACAATTAATAAGTAATATCCGAGTAGTTTATGAAAGAATTCATATGCATGCACAATTTGTGTTATGTGAGCCCGCTTAGCTCAGAGGTTAGA